CAGACGCAGTGATCAGTTGGACCTTTGATTAAGTAACATTAACATCTCCTTTTTTGATTCACCTACTGCGGACTCAAAAAAGGAAGAGGTCAAATTCAGGTTGCTAGTCAAATTAGTGACGTTATTTCACTCGAATTCGACCTAAGAAGAACAGAATCGCGCTCTGTAGGATTTGAACCCACGACATCGGGTTTTGGAGACCCACGTTCTACCGAACTGAACTAAGAGCGCTACCAGGGATAAGACCGCAAAGAAAAGGATTTTTTTGTACCCCCCAGACCGTGTATATATATACATATATATATCATAAACGGAAAGATTCCGTATGTCAAAATAAAATTCAATCGATCTCAACGGACCTTTCGTTACTGCCCATAGGAGAAAGAATAGGTAGGGATGACAGGATTCGAACCCGTGACATTTTGTACCCAAAACAAACGCGCTACCAAGCTGCGCTACATCCCTTTCAATTGCTATACAGTGTCATTGTATAAAATCTTTGTCTTGTTTTCCACATCATTATTTCCTCATTGAGATACAATCTATCTTGCCATTTCTTCTTTTTGGTCTCATAGAACACGTAGAACCTATCCAATTTTATAAATAGAAAGAATTATACGCATATTAATACTAATTAATACTAAAAGAATTCGATTCTAGAGATAGATAGGAAACTTCACGTATAAATAAATGAATACTTATCAGTAATACAATACTCAGCCCTTTTTCCGTTTTAAGGAAAGGGAAATCTTAGTGTTATTGACATTGACTAGGTCGTGGTATATTTCCGTTTTTGTTAGGGATTCCGCGTACAACTAAAATACAAGCGACCCTTAACGACCTATGCATCTGATCATATATGTATTCCAATAAAGAAGGAGAATTTTCAATGCGCGATCTAAAAACATATCTCTCCGCGGCCCCTGTGCTAAGTACTCTATGGTTCGGGTCTTTAGCAGGTCTATTGATAGAGATCAATCGTTTCTTCCCGGATGCGTTGACATTCCCCTTTTTTCATTCTAGTTATTGACATGGGAAGGGATGAAGAAGATTCGCGATACAATAAATTATCTGGGACTGATACCTCTTCCTCTCTTTCTTTGTTTTCTTATTTTTCCATTTGTGAGGATAAAGAAAGGAGGACAGAAAAAGAATCAAAGTGGATTCAACCTCGGCGAAACTTGCGATTAGGCTCGAATTCATAGAGGGAGTACGGAAATAAAAAGAATGGGTCTAGGGTAACAAAATCATACAAGATATTTGAATGAAATACTCTATGGGGATTCGAAATAATTGAGAGTTAAAAATTATTGTATTACTTGTGAATATTACGCTAGTGATATTGATTGCAACGAAATCGTTTCGAATCGGATTTCGGGTTAGCCACTTCTATTTTTTTCCTTTTTTTTTTCTTCGTTTCGGATTGAAAATAGAAGAGTTGAGTGAATCCAAAATACAAAGGAGGTTCATGGCCAAGGGTAAAGATGTCAGAGTCAGAGTTATTTTGGAATGTACTAGTTGTGTGCGAAACAATGTTACTAAGGAATCGCCGGGCATTTCTAGATATATTACTCAAAAGAATCGACACAAGACACCTAGTCGATTGGAATTGAGAAAATTCTGCCCCTATTGTTACAAGCATACAATTCATGGGGAAATAAAGAAATAGATTGAACCGAACTGCCACCTTTCCCAGTAACAAGAACAAATTACATAGAATATATATAAACAAATCAAATCCTATTTCGGTCGTATCCCAAATTCGAATTCAGAAATAGGATTTTAGAGATAAGGACTAAATACCATGGATAACTCTAACCTGTCACCTAAGTCACCCTTTTCCTGTCGGGAATCCGAGAAACCCTTTATGAAATCTAAGCTGAAATCTAAGCGACCTTTTCTGAAATCCACGCAATCTCAAGGACTAAATACCATGGATCAATCTAACCTACCCGACGATCTTCTGCGTAGGCCAATCTTTCCGCCAGCCTCTCAGGAATCCGAGAACCCCGTTCCGCTACCCAAGCCGAAATCCAAGAAATCCGTTCGAAAATCGAAATCCAAGCAATCTTTTCGTAAGCGTTTGCCTCGAATTGGATCGGGGGATCGAATTGATTATAGAAACATGAGTTTAATTAGTCGATTTATTAGTGACGAGGGAAAACTATTATCTAGACGAGTGAATCGATTGACCTTGACACAACAACGATTAATTACGCGTGCTATAAAACAAGCTCGTATTTTATCTTTGTTACCTTTTCTTCATCCTAAGAAAAAAGATCCTAAGAAAAAAGAGAAACCATTTGAAAGAACAAGACCCAAGTCAACCCCTAGGGCTAAAAATAAAAAAGGTCCTTTTAATAAAACGGGTACTTTAAATAAGATAGGCCTACGGCCACAAGGGAATAAAAGGAATCCAAATTCCAATCTTTAACCCAACTAGGATAGGGTGGATGTTTTGTTCAAAAATGCGAGAACCCAGGGATTCTCACGTTGGAAGAAACCAAAAAGAATCCGAATCGGGGAAGAAAAAGAAGAAATATTTCATTTTTTTTGAGTGAATCGTGCTCGTTTATTTTGATTACCTTATCCTATTCATTTATACTCCACCTTCCCGGAGTTGATTCTCCGGGGAACTTCGTTTAAACCCTTCCCTGCAAAATGAGCCCTGCGAAATTCATGATCTCATTGGAAATTGGAAATTGGAAATCATCGAAAGATAATTGATTTCATTGGAAATCATCGAAAGACAATTTCGATTTGATATAGCGATTTGTGCTAGTATTTTTCGATTCAGAAGCAAGTGCTTCTTGTGGAGATTATGTATAAATACACTATAACTATGGAATACCTTAATCTCACGAATTACTGCATTTATACGAGTGATCCACAAACGGCGAAAATCTCTCTTTTTCCTGCTTCTATCCCGATGAGCAGAACCCAAAGCTCTCGTTTTCTGTTGAGTCATAGTTCGAGTAAGTCTTGAATGGGCCCCTCGAAAAGTGGATGAAAATAGACGCATTTTTGTTCTACGTCTCCGAGCTATATATCCTCGTCTAATTCTGGTCATTGAATCCACTGAAACTTTGATGAATAACTAATTGCTTTCTTTTCTTTCAGTCATTCTTTTCTCCCCTCCTGGTCTATTAATAACAAAACGGATTCTTCCGATGTATAAAAAAAAATTCCAATGGCTTTTGCTACGATGACCTTCCCAACCACGATTTTTTCCAGGCATTTCACCTCGAAATAAAAAATTAGATTGATCAAAAAACGAGTCAAAGTCCATTTTAGTAAGAAATATAAATGAATAAAAAATAGTGGGTTCCATCGTTTCCATGGTTACTTTTAAAACGGTGAGGTCCTTTCTATACACCGGAGCCCCTTCCTTATTTAGTAACTTGTATAGTTCACACTCTTTGGCTCTACCCATGAATTATCCAGTAATAGGTCTTTTCACAATAAGATCTACCTATACAGTAACGGCATTTAATTATGAAGGTTGGTTAGGTAGCTGACCCTGTGAGTCCGTTCTTGCAAGAGTAGGAGCAGCATTTTTATGCTTCTTAAATAAGATTTCCCCTGCTTAATGGAGAACCGTTTGCTACCAATGGGGAATTGCTTTTCATCTCCAATTGAGGTGATCGGATTTATACCAATGGAAACCATAAATTTTATACACAATAAAGGTCTTTTTTTTTTTTTTAGACAGTGAATGGAGTTCTTCCACTCTATCTTATTCATTGGTTTTATCCTATTCATTGGTACTGATCTTTGATACTGTAAAAATTGTTTCCTTTCTTTTGGTTCAGTTCATGATCTGAACGAGTCACACATACACCCTAGTACATGTTCCTCGACGCTGAGGACATCCCCGAAGAGCGCGGGCTTTTTTGACATTTCTGATTGGCTGTCTTGTGTTTCTAATAAGTTGTTTAATAGTTGGCATGCTGAATTATATACAGAATGGGCTGGTTTAGATCGATCCTAACCGGATGATTCTAAAATCATAATATACCTGAATAATGATATAACATCCGTCGGTTTTCCTTTATTTTATTTCGCACGATTTCGCGAAGTAAAAGAGGTAAGGTATCGGTGGGTTAAAAGAAGCAACCGTATGCAATGGGCAAACGATGCCTGTACATGTACGGTTGCTTCCAGCCCTTTTTTCTTTCTTTTGAACCTTTCCCTAGACCTAACCTAACTACCTAGAATAAATGTTGGATGAAAGGAACAAATCTGACTCATCCCACGATACGCAAAGCTTAGATTGAAACCGTATCCCTAGAATAGACCAGGGGGATTTTGCCATGGAGGCAAGACAATGGGTGCGTTGCCTCGCGCAATCAATTGATTGCCTGAACTGGAATGAGTCCCTGAACTGGAATGAGTCCCTGAACTGGAATCATTGCCTGAACCGGCAATAGGCACTGTCCGGTCCGTAAAATTCAAGCTAATTGTTTGAACTTGACTCCGCCGATGAAGCTCGAGAGACCCATTTCGGTTACTATTAATCGGGCCCATGTTTTTGCCCCCTCTTAACTGGAATTCCCGACGATCTAAGCTTTCCAGTTCGTAGGAGTAGATACAAACATAGTCGTAGCAGAGTCTTTTGACCGATTCTTCCTCTTCTAGGAATCCATTTAGCCAGACTCGATCTGACAAAGATCGATTTGCGGACCGGTCGCGGATTATTAACTCGTTTCCAGACCGAATTCGACGGGACGCTTCATGGAACCCTTCCGCGTTTCGTAGAGACTCTACGCGTTTATTGTGTATATCCAGACTAATTTGTTTGAGCTCGTCAATCGGTTTGGCAACTGATTGACTCGTAGAACGAGAACGAGGCAATGGAAACCTCATCTCAGAGCGGGGCCTTTGAATACTGCTGGAAGAAGTCAGTATCAGAAACGCTCCCACACATGCCAAGATCACGGCATTCTTGATCTTTACTAGAAATCCCGTAACCAAATAGCCTACTTTGCAATGGCAAAATTGTTTTGCCGCTGCAAAGAGGCCTTTTAGAGAAGTGTACATTTAGGAAGATACTCGTTTGTTTGATTTCGTGCCTTAGATTCGATCTTGGGTCTCGACCCCCCGGATCTTAAATTAAATCTATTACTATGGGACTTTGTGGGAATTCTTTTTTTGGTGTATGGAACTCTTCGTAGACAGAACCTAGGGTTAAAAGAAGCAACCGTATGCAATGGGCAAACGATGCCTGTACATGTACGGTTGCTTCCAGCCCTTTTTTCTTTCTTTTGAACCTTTCCCTAGACCTAACTAGACCTAAGGTAAATCCCAAATAATTTCATAGACTCTGGCGGGTCCTGGTCTAGAAACCCTCAGATAGAAGTCGTTCTAGCGCCCAATAAAAGGCCGTTATTCGTGTATAAATTTAGGAAATATCTTTTGGAAACCCTCTATCACCTTCTCATTATCACTCTTCGCAGACTCGGCTAGCTCAAGCGTCGAAAGTCCTACTACATCAACAATTCCATGAACTTTGGCTTCGTCTGCTGTCATGAAAGTATCTTTCCGCATGTCCCGATAGAGACTCCAGAAGTCTTTTTTTGTACTTTGTTTATAAATCGATATGATAGTAAAGTGGATATGCTTGAATTCCTCCCCCTCTAGGTAAAACTCCCCTTGTTCGGGATCAAAATAAGAACTAAAAGGTTGGTGTATCATTACCCTAATGATACAAATGAAGGATTCCTCTATTTCGCCCAATTTGGCGAAGTAAAGAGATAACGGATAGATTCGAAGAACAACAAAAAGAGAGAGTGGAACAACCGTACAGGCATCATTTGTGCATTGCATACGGCTCTACGCTGGAATTCGGTTTTTTTCATTTCACTTCCAGTGAATAAAGAAAGATAAAAATAGGATTTCTAAGACCCTCGGATTGTTCAATGATCTAGTTACCACCCTTCCCTTCGAGAGAATTTCAAAATATTAATAATTAATACTAGGATAGTACTATGATGGCTCCGGTGCTTTATCTATTTTTCTCGGTTGCGATTCGACAATCCCAAAGTGTATTTTTTATTTAAAAAACTAACGAAAAATGATCCTATTTTTGTTTTCATTTTCAAAATCTCTCATACACTAAATAGTGGAAAGGGACTTAGGGTATGATAACCAAAAAGTTTGTGACGCGGAAATGGATCCCCGATAGATAAGATCCAATCTGAAATGCTTTTTCTTTCATACTACTCTCTCGATACAGAATCTCATCGTATGAAAAAACAATAATTGCCCCTTGCAAACTCGAAGTGCCATGCTATTATTACTTAGTATTTGATTCATATTCCATATAGCGAAGGCATAATCTTCTTTTTTCTCTCAAATAAGAAATCAAAATGCATTGGCACGACCTGAAGAGTGAGGAAATGCTATACGGTCGCCAGCGGATCCTCCGTTCAGGACGAGGGATCCCACTGAATAGGCCTTCCCCATGTTTAGTGTAATGACTAAGGGTGGCACAAATTTCATCATATCAACGACACCCAGTGCCATTAGTGCCAATCCGCCTCTACAGTTTATATTTAGAAAAAAATTTAAGGTCTTATCTTCTCTACTGAGAGCTACCAGGAGACCCACCAGGTTATTTCCTATCTCATTAGTAAGCGTTTGGCATAAAAAAAGGATTCTTTGTCGATGAAGTCGATTGATTAGGACAAAATTGGATCCCTTAAGGAAACCTTACACGCATGTTTTTGGTGCATACGATTCAACAAATTGCAATGTGGAAATTCTAGCCCTTTTCATTGTTTCATAGCAGGATTTTTCTAACTCCTAACGAGCGTACTATTTTTCTTCCATTTTTCAAGAAAGATAAGTTTTGGCGCACTTCCCCCCAAAAAAGAAGTCATGAAACTTGAAACATGTCGAATTTACTTTGCATTGAGGTTTTATTTCATCGAACTCCAAATTGGATTTTCAATTATGGTGTCATTTTCTTGTTCCTGAATGGGCTTCTTCTGTTCTTTTAGGTTTAGGATCTACTCCGGGTAAAGATTGACCTACCAAACCTCAATTGGGATATATATCTAGGATATATCTATGTGGAGGTTTGGAATCGCTTTTACGGCCGAATCAATAGGAATCTTTTATGTTCTGATACAAAGGGGAATTTTACATATTCCTACTTTGACCAATTGGGTCTTTTATGAGCGGAGCCTGGATCCTTCATTTTAGTGGTCTAACCAAACCAACCATAAACTATTCCATTTGAAAATAGAATTGACAATAGAAATAGGAATCTCCCAATTGAAATTATTGGCTTTGAGTTCAAACTTTCAATTCTTGATCAGTCACTTAGCCCTTTTTGGGAGAAAGAGAGAAGATCTTGATGGGGGAAGAGCATGGGGAAATCCCATAAGACCCATTATGGCTGCCAAGTCGCACTAGAGGTCCACCCATGTTGGATCTTCGTCTTCAGGAATCAGAAAAGGGGACTTTGGAACACCAACGGGCATTAGACGAAGCTTGAGAGCTCGTTTCTTAACTTTTATGCGAAAGCGTAGTCAAAACGCCTTTTCTTGTTGTCAGACTATTGGCTCGGATTTTCCTTTTTTCCATAGATTGAAAAGTTCATAGAATAAGACCGAGCAGTAGCCCATAGAAAATAGAACCAGACCAATGCTGCATTGCGGATTGATACTTATCGGGTATAGAATAGATCTGTTTCTATTTGTTCCTACAAATAGAATTGGTCCGTTATTCCCAAGGGAATGGACTCAATATTTACCCCTGCTCCGAGATAATCCATTGAAAGGGAGAAGTCCCTAGCTCCCAATGCGAGAAAGTTACATAGTGTCTATTTTTCTTTGAGAAAGAGGTCTTTCCATGGGTTTGCCTTGGTATCGTGTTCATACTGTCGTATTGAATGATCCCGGTCGGTTGCTTTCTGTCCATATAATGCATACTGCTCTAGTTTCGGGTTGGGCCGGGTCGATGGCCTTATACGAATTAGCAGTTTTTGATCCCTCTGATCCCGTTCTTGATCCGATGTGGAGACAGGGTATGTTCGTTATCCCATTCATGACTCGTTTAGGAATAACCAATTCGTGGGGGGGTTGGAGTATCGCAGGAGGCACTATAACGAATCCGGGTATTTGGAGTTACGAAGGTGTGGCCGGGACACATATTGTATTTTCTGGCTTGTGCTTCTTGGCCGCTATCTGGCATTGGGTGTATTGGGATCTAGAAATATTCTGTGATGAGCGTACAGGAAAACCTTCTTTGGATTTGCCCAAGATCTTTGGCATTCATTTATTTCTCTCAGGGCTAGCTTGCTTTGGATTTGGCGCATTTCATGTAACAGGTTTGTATGGTCCTGGAATATGGGTGTCCGATCCGTATGGACTCACGGGAAAAGTACAATCTGTAAATCCTGCGTGGGGTGTCGAAGGTTTTGATCCTTTTGTTCCAGGAGGAATAGCCTCTCATCATATTGCAGCAGGCACATTAGGGATATTGGCGGGCCTATTCCATCTTAGTGTCCGTCCGCCCCAACGTTTATACAAAGGATTACGTATGGGTAATATTGAAACTGTACTTTCCAGTAGTATCGCTGCTGTCTTTTTTGCAGCTTTCGTTGTTGCTGGAACTATGTGGTATGGTTCCGCAACGACCCCGATCGAATTATTTGGTCCCACCCGGTATCAATGGGATCAAGGATACTTCCAGCAAGAAATATATCGAAGAGTTGGCGCTAGCCTAGCCGAAAATCAGAATTTCTCAGAAGCTTGGTCTAAAATTCCAGAAAAATTAGCTTTTTATGATTACATCGGAAATAATCCAGCTAAAGGGGGGTTATTCAGAGCGGGCTCAATGGACAATGGGGATGGAATAGCGGTTGGATGGTTAGGACATCCTATCTTTAGAGAAAAAGAAGGCCGCGAGCTTTTTGTACGCCGTATGCCTACTTTTTTTGAAACATTTCCAGTCGTTTTGGTAGACGGAGACGGAATTGTGAGAGCCGACGTTCCTTTTCGAAGGGCAGAGTCGAAGTATAGTGTCGAACAAGTCGGTGTAACTGTTGAGTTCTTTGGTGGTGAACTCAATGGAGTCAGTTATAGCGATCCTGCTACTGTGAAAAAATACGCTAGACGCGCTCAATTGGGTGAAATTTTTGAATTAGATCGTGCTACTTTGAAATCAGATGGTGTTTTTCGTAGCAGCCCCAGGGGTTGGTTTACTTTTGGCCATGCTTCATTTGCTTTGCTTTTCTTTTTCGGGCACATTTGGCACGGTGCGAGAACTTTGTTCAGAGATGTTTTTGCCGGCATTGACCCAGATTTGGATGCTCAAGTGGAATTTGGAGCATTCCAAAAACTTGGAGATCCCACTACAAGGAGACAGGTAGTTTGATACAACATTGCTTTGGTTTTTTTCTCCTTTATTTGATTTGTTTGAGTTAACACAGGGTAGCAGAGAAACTGTAATTTTTTGATCACCGACTTTTGACTCTTGCCCTTTCTTTATCTGGGAGATGATCCTACCAAATGAACAGATGTGGAAGCTATAATTGTAAACCACGATCGAATCTATGGAAGCATTGGTTTATACATTCCTCTTAGTCTCTACTCTAGGGATTATTTTTTTCGCTATCTTTTTTCGAGAACCACCGAGGGTTCCAATTAAAAATAAAAAGTTGAAATGATTGTGCCTTAGTATTCCCAATTGAAGTAATGAGACTCCCCTATTGGGGAGTCTCATTACTTCAACTAGTCTCCGTGTTCCTCGAATGGGTCTCTTAGTTGTTGAGAGGGTTGCCCAAAGGCGGTATATAAGGCGTACCCAGTAAAACTTACAAGTGAGCCAGAAAGAAAGATGGTAACTAGGGTTGCTGTTTCCATTATTAGATAATTTCAAGACTACAATGGATCTATGATAAGATCGTTTATTTAGAACGGAAGGGTATACAAAGTCAATAGATCTCAACAAAAAAAAGTATTTATGGCGACACAAACCGTTGAGGGTAGTTCTAGATCTGGTCCAAGACGAACAACAGCAGGGGCTTTATTGAAACCGTTGAATTCAGAATATGGGAAAGTGGCTCCAGGATGGGGAACCACTCCTTTGATGTGTGTCGCAATGGCTTTATTTGCAGTCTTTCTATCTATTCTCTTGGAGATTTATAATTCTTCTGTTTTACTGGACGGAATCTCAATGAATTAGATCCATACCATAAGAACCAAGAAGTCTTATTTTTCAACCCACAATAACTCACTTAGGCCCCTTTTTGTAGGGGCCTCAAGTCTCAAATCTGTAATCCTACACTCGAATCAAGGAAACAACCCTCATCTATTCTGTATACATTTTCGAACTATATAGAGATAGAAGGCCGCTTTTGCTACAGAGAATAGAGAATCCTAGGAGGCGGTTTACCGCGTGAAGCTCTCTTTGCTCGCTTTCCTGCCGTGCCTGTCGGATAGTTTCGAGGCGAGACAACGCTGTCTCCTGACTCGTATCGAGATCCAAACAAAGCCTCCGCACCTCCTGGCGAAGGGAATTTAGTGACTCCTTGGGCCCTCATTGCAAAGAAAGAAGATTCTTCTGTGTTGGATCTTTCCTCCATAGAAGAATCTTCTGTGTCAGATCCTTCCTCCATAGAAGAATGGTTAGCCTCGTATCTATCCTTCCTCCATCTATCCTCCATAGAAGAATCCTCTCGATCTATAGTTTGAAAGTTTGAACCGTAGCCCTTACCAGTCGGGAAAGACCAGGTAGGTATAGTACTACTATAAGTGAGGGGTCCTATAACCGCAGTCAGGAGAGCAGCTTTTAAAAGGTTTCTTAGTGACCTAAGAAATTTGTTAATCATTCGTGATTTGAGTGAGTGGCCTGTCTCTTCACTTTTACGCGAAAGCGTAGGAAAGGAAAGTTTCTTAAGAGGTTAGTAAAAACTTCTTTTTTTCAGAATATTCTCTATTACTAGTGAATATTCCCTGTTTATATTTTATGTTTATATTTTATTATGAATTTCTATATTCATATATATATATATTGTGGTAGGGTAGTTCGACCGTGGAATTCCTTTGTTTCGGTAGTTCCGGAATATGAGTGTGTGACTTGTGAAAATGGATCCTATAGTATAGAGAATGGTCTGTCATCTCGAGAGAGATGGTTCCACCTCGTCTGATATTCATTAGAATATCTGGAGCACGGAATCCATAGAATAGATCAAGAAACATTAGCACTATGATTCATACCTAACTATTTAGACCTCGCGACCGCACTAAAAACTAAAAAAACGAAAAAAAATACAATATAGTTAGAATCAGAAATCGAAGGATTTTTCTTCCTTCAAATGCTTATGGTTTTGTTAACCAAAGGACAAATGTTTCTTTGGATTTTGAGTCATTACATCAATTCTAAGTGATGATCAAATGGTTCTTACTCTAAGGAATCTTTGAGCTTAGCTTGGGGCTTTATTGACTCATCGTGGTTCTAGTATGAATCTGAGGTTTCAATCGATTCTGTAGGGTCTCAACAAGAGAATTCCTATCAAAAAAAAAAAGACAATCCACACTACAAAACTACAAATAAAAAGAAAAAAAAGTAGGGAAAGAGAAGATTCAAGAGGCCTGTAACGATCAACATAAATACGAATGAGCCGGCTTGATATTTTGGCATTAGCATCAAAACAAAGAAGCGCTTCAGGGTTTTTGGTCCTTCGTATCTTACGAGAAGATCGAATCTAGGACTAAAATTCAGAAATTGAGAAATTTCTATTCGCTACAAACAGTTTGTAGGTGTTTCCGCTTGAGCTGTACGAGATGAAATTCTCATATACAGTTCTCAGAGGGGGGGCCCCCTTGGTTTACCTATCTCAATAAAGTATATGATTGGTTCGAAGAGCGTCTCGAAATTCAGGCAATTGCGGATGATATAACTAGTAAATATGTTCCGCCTCATGTCAACCTATTTTATTGTCTCGGAGGAATTACGCTTACTTGTTTTTTAGTACAAGTAGCTACGGGGTTTGCTATGACTTTTTACTATCGTCCGACCGTTACCGAGGCTTTTGCCTCTGTTCAATACATAATGACTGAAGCTAACTTTGGCTGGTTAATCAGATCAGTTCATCGATGGTCGGCAAGTATGATGGTCCTAATGATGATCCTGCACGTATTTCGTGTGTATCTCACCGGTGGATTTAAAAAACCCCGCGAATTAACTTGGGTTACAGGGGTGGTTCTGGCTGTATTGACCGCATCTTTTGGTGTAACTGGTTATTCCTTGCCTCGGGACCAAATTGGTTATTGGGCAGTGAAAATCGTGACAGGTGTACCTGAAGCTATTCCTATAATAGGATCACCCGTGGTCGAGTTATTACGAGGAAGTGCTAGTGTGGGTCAATCTACTTTGACTCGTTTTTATAGTTTACACACTTTTGTATTACCTCTGCTTACTGCCGTATTTATGTTAATGCACTTTCCAATGATACGTAAACAAGGTATTTCGGGTCCTTTATAGAGAAG